GTAGCATGCCCAAAAGTGAACCAACCCCTTGGACTGCTACGAAAAACACCATCGGATTTCAAAGTAGCCCGATCTAATTCAAAAATTTCACCTAATTGGGCACGTCTAGCATATTTTTTCACAGTAGCAGGATCAGAATAACTTACTCCATTAAGTTCGCCACCATAGAACTCAACAGTAACACCTACTTGTTCAACACTATACTTTGATTCTGCCCTTCTAAAAGGAACATCAGCTCTCACAATTCCGTCTTCATCTACCAAAACTACCGGAAATGTTTCAAAAAAAGTAGGCATACGACGTACAAAAAGCTCGCGCCCTTCTTTATCTCTAAAGACGGGGTGTCCTAACCATCCAACAGCAATTCCATCCCCATTGTCCATTGAGCCTGCTCTGAATAATCCCCCTTTTGCCGGATTATTACCAATATAATCATAAAAAGCTAATTTTTCGGGAATTTTAGACCAAGCTTCCGATAAACTAAGATTTTCGGCTAGCCCGGCACTAACTCTTCGATATATTTCTTGCTGAAAGTATCCCTGATCCCACTGATAACGAGTAGGACCAAATAATTCGATTGGGGTAGTTGCTGAACCATACCACATAGTTCCAGCAACAACAAAAGCTGCAAAAAAAACAGCAGCGATACTACTGGAAAGTACAGTTTCAATATTGCCCATACGTAATCCTTTGTATAGACGTTGAGGGGGACGGACACTAAGATGGAATAGGCCAGCTAATATGCCCAAAGTACCCGCTGCAATATGATGAGAGGCTATTCCTCCCGGAACAAAAGGATCAAAACCTTCCGCGCCCCACGCTGGATTTACAGATTGTACTTTTCCAGTTAGTCCATAAGGATCGGACACCCATATTCCAGGACCATACAAACCTGTTACATGAAATGCACCAAAGCCAAAGCAAGCTACCCCTGAGAGAAATAAATGAATTCCAAAGATCTTGGGCAAATCCAAAGAAGGTTTTCCCGTACGTTCATCACAGAATATTTCTAGGTCCCAATATACCCAATGCCAGATAGCTGCCAAGAAGCACAAGCCGGAAAACACTATATGTGCCCCTGCCACACCTTCATAACTCCAAATACCCGGATTTGTTATAGTTCCTCCTGAAATACTCCAACCACCCCACGAATTGGTTATTCCTAAACGAGTCATGAAGGGTATAACGAACATACCTTGTCTCCACATTGGATCAAGAACGGGATCAGAGGGATCAAAAACTGCTAATTCGTATAAAGCCATCGAACCAGCCCAACCAGAAACTAGAGCTGTATGCATTATATGAACAGAAAGCAATCGACCGGGATCATTCAATACGACAGTATGAACACGATACCAAGGCAAACCCATGGAAATACCTCTTTATCAAAGAAAAATAGACACTATGTCACTTTATTTTATCGCGTTGGAAAAGACTATATCTATATATACTATGTACCTAACCTTTTCAGTAGATTCTGTATCAGAAAGGATTAATATTTATTCCATTGAAAATAACGGAACAATTTTGTTCGTAAGAACAAAGAGAAGCAGATCTATTCTATACCCGATAAGTACCAATACGCAATGGGAGGATTGGTCCCATTTTTGGGGAACGAATGGATAGATACTTGTTTATCATTCGAACGATCGATTTCTTCGTTCAAATTTTTTCTTTATTCATTCTGTCTTACTCTATAAACTTTCCAATCTATGTATCAAATAGAATAAAGAGAAAAAAGGGATGAAGACAATAAACCATTGATTGTTACGTTTCCATATTAAAGTGAAGTATAGTACTAAATTTTTTTCTTTAATTTAATGCCCATTGGTGTTCCAAAAGTACCTTTTCGGAGTCCTGGAGAGGAAGATGCGGTTTGGGTTGACGTATAGTGCGACTTGTCAGACATATTGGGTCATATGGGATTTACCCGTTCTCTCCCCTGATCGAGATATCCTCTGTTTCGCCCAAGAGATATTGTATTGAGTGAAGCATCAATCAATCATTCGGAGCGTGAAGTGCAATTAGATCAATTTATTTTATATTGGGGATCAATATTATAAATTTATAAGAATTTATGGTTTACTTGGACTGATAAAATAAAGTATCCAGGCTCCGTTCAGAAAATACCAAATCGATAACAAATTGTTAATATAATATATGTACGATTACCACTTGTATCATAAATGATTCTTATACCTACTATTACTTTATACCTACTATTACTATAGTAGTGATAGTAGTGATCCCAAATTGCCGACCAACGGAATAGTATGATGAATACATCAAATAGTTTTGGGAAAGCAAGACACGAAATTAACTAAAAAAAAAGAAGTCATAACAAAAAAATGGTACTGAGACCATTTGTCCTATATGTGCAAATAGAATTCGGACAGATCTTTTCCCGGGGTAGACCATGAACCTAAAAGAATTGAAAGGGCCCATTCAGGAACAAGACAATGACATCGTGATTTTAATATCGATGAAACAATACATCAAT